TTTATTATGAAAAAATTACACTTTTAATGACTTATAAATCATGAATAATTTAATTGTTTATTAATAAATAGTCACATTTTAATTTTTGGAATTAATATAATAAATATTTATATCAATATAAGTATTTATTATATTAATATAAAATAAATATATTATAATAACTATTTATATAAATTATTTTATTATTATATAATTATATATATTTATATAAATAATTTATATTAATATATATATTTATTAATTTAGAAGATATAGCACCAATAAATAAACCTATCGTACCAATAATTAAATCTTAATTTTTTGAAAATAAAATTTTTGATATATTAATATAATAAATATTTATATTAATATAAGTATTTATTATATTAATATAAAATAAATATATTATAATAACTATTTATATAAATTATTTTATTATTATATAATTATATATATTTATATAAATAATTTATATTAATATATATATTTATTAATTTAGAAGATATAGCACCAATAAATAAACCTATCGTACCAATAATTAAATCTTAATTTTTTGAAAATAAAATTTTTGATATATTAATTACAACAATGATTATTTACATTAAATCGTTTTTGAAAAAAGCTTTTTTTGTTTTAATGAAACATTAAAGGTTTGACCCCCCTTTTTTGTTTTTAAAAAAAAAAGGGGGGAAATATTGAAAGAAAAAAAATACTAATTCTTATTAATCCAATTAAATTTTACTTTAAATATAATTTGGTAATATTAAATTAACTTTTTTTTAAAAGTTTTATTCTTGCTTAAATATTTATTTTAGGATTGTATCACATATAATATTTTATTAATTATTACTTTTGTAGTGATAAATATTATTAATTAATGAAAGTTAGAAATAGCAATTTCTATTTTCCCGGTTAAAATCGTGCCAGCCACCGCGGTTATACGTGAGGTATTAATAAATATTATTGGTTTTAGTAGTTAAATTTATGATTCCTTTAAAATTGAAATTTTTAGGTGAAATTTTAATTTTATTATAAAAGGTTTATTTTGAAGCTATGAAATTTAAATTAAAAACGAGGATTAGATACCCTTTTATTTTAAATGTTAATATTAACCTGGGTAGTATTAGTTAAGTTCTTGAAACCCAAAGAATTTGGCGGTATTTTATTCTTTTTAGAGGAACCTGTCCTGTAATTGATAATCCACGATGAATAATTACTTACTTTTGTGTTCAGTTTGTATACCTCCGTCATCAGATTATCTTTTTAGAGATAATATTCTTTATATATAAAATATAGTATGTCAGGTCAAGGTGCAATTTATGGGTAAGTAGAGATGGGTTACAATAAGATTACTTAAACGGATTATTATTTTTATAAATAATATGAAGGAGGATTTAAAAGTAAAATTATTTTCTTATTAATTTGATTTTAGCTCTAAAATATGCACACATCGCCCGTCACTCTTATTTTAAAATAAGATAAGTCGTAACATAGTAGAGGTACCGGAAGGTGTTTCTAGTAAGTATCAAATTAGAGCTTGATAGAAAGCATTTCATTTACACTGAAATTTTATCTGTGCAATTCAGTTTAATTTGATGATTAGAATCTTACTTTTATTATTATTTTTCTTTTGAGAAATATCTTTGTTTTTAGTATTTAATGAAAAAAATTTTTTTGTTATAGTAAATTAGTACTGTGAAGGAATTTGTTGAATTAATATAATAATAAATTTTTTATAAGTATATTTTATTTATAGTACCTTTTGTATCAGGGTTGATTAAATTCAATAATAAATTTTTTTTTCTCGATTTCATAAGAGCTAATTTATTATTTTAGTTAATGTTTCATAATTATTAATAATATAAATTAGTGAAGAGATTTTATTCGGTTTTGAAGGTATCTAGTTTTTCGAGAATTAAATTTAATTTAATTTTATTACTTAAATATTATATTTTAATAATTTTTATTTAATAAACTAAAATTTATAGGGGATAAGCTCTATATATTTCTATAAAAGTTTTAATTAATAAATTTTTGTAGGTTTAAAAATAACCATCTTTAAAAAGTATGTTATAATATATAATTGATATTAATTAATTTTATTATTTTTAGTAAATTATTGAAATTCTTTAATTAATTTATTATTTTAGGAAATAATGATTAAATTAGTATAATAAATTGTTTATTTATATATAATTGTTATGATAAAATAAGGAACTCGGCAAATATTTATTCCCGCCTGTTTAACAAAAACATGTCCTTTTGAATTTAATTTAAGGTCTAGCCTGCCCAGTGAATATTTTAACGGCCGCGGTATACTGACCGTGCAAAGGTAGCATAATCATTAGTCTTTTAATAGAGGGCTGGAATGAAAGGTTTCACGAGGAATAAACTGTCTCATTTTATTTGTTTTAAAATTTAATTTTTTAGTTAAAAAGCTAAAATATTGTTGGAAGACGAGAAGACCCTATAGATCTTTATAGGGACTTATTTAAATATTTATATATTAATGTATTTACATGATTCTCTATTTTGTTGGGGTGACAAAAATATATAATTAACTTTTTTATTTAATTAACATTGATTAATGAATATATGATCCACTATTAGTGATTATTAGATTAAGTTACCTTAGGGATAACAGCGTAATCCTCCTTCAGAGTTCATATTTACAGGATGGGCTTGCGACCTCGATGTTGGATTAAGATAATAACTAGGTGTAGCCGCTTAGTTTATAGGTCTGTTCGACCTTTAAATTCTTACATGATCTGAGTTCAGACCGGTTTAAGCCAGGTCGGTTTCTATCTCCAATTATATAATAATTTTTAGTACGAAAGGACCATAATTATAAAATAATTTTTTAATTTTGATTTACATTAACTATTTTGGCAGAAAAGTGCCATGAATTTAGAATTCATAAATGTGGGGTTTCCTACAAATAGTACTTGCAATTAAATGACTTATTTTTAATAATATTGGAAGGATTAATTTTATTTATTTGTGTTTTGGTGGGTGTTGCATTTTTGACATTGTTGGAGCGTAGGATTTTAGGTTATATTCAAATTCGTAAGGGACCTAATAAAGTAGGATATTGTGGTATTTTACAACCGTTTTCTGATGCAATTAAACTATTTACTAAGGAACAAACATTACCAATGGTATCTAACTATATACCTTACTATTTTTCTCCTGTATTTAGTTTATTTATTTCTTTATTGATTTGATCTATTATACCTTTTTATTTCGGGCTATATAGATTTGAATTGGGATTATTATTTTTTCTTTGTTGTACAAGAATTGGAGTATATACAGTTATAATTGCTGGTTGGGCATCTAATTCACTTTATGCTCTTTTAGGAGGTCTTCGGGCTGTTGCCCAAACTATTTCATATGAAGTTAGATTAGCATTAATTTTAATTTCTTTTATGTTTTTGTCTAATGGTTATAGACTTTTATCTTTCTTTTTATATCAGGACGTTTGGTTTTTGTTTATTACTTTTCCATTAATAATTATTTGATTTGCATCTTGTTTAGCAGAAACAAATCGTACTCCTTTTGATTTTGCTGAAGGGGAATCTGAATTAGTTTCTGGTTTTAATATTGAATATAGAAGAGGAGGTTTTGCATTGATTTTTATGGCTGAATATTCAAGAATTTTATTTATAAGAATATTATTTGTAGTTCTTTTTATAGGAGGAGACTTTTATTCTTTTCTTTTTGTTATGAAATTGGTTGCTGTTTCTTTTTTATTTATTTGAGTTCGGGGTACATTGCCCCGTTATCGTTATGATAAATTGATATATTTGGCTTGAAAGAGTTTTCTTCCTATTTCTTTGAATTATCTTATTTTCTTTTCAGGAATAAAGATTTTTTTTATTTCTTTATTAGTTTAGTGTACAATTTTTAGTAAAACTAATAAGAGTATTATCTCTTTTCTTGTACTTTCAAAATACTTGCTTCTAAAAGCTTATTAGTTAATTTAATAATTTATCTCATATTTTTATAATTAATGGGTGAATAATATAAAATGAAAAGTATAATACTGTAAGGATTTGACCAGTAATAATATAAGGGTCTTCCACGGGTCGTGCCCCAATTCAGGTAAGTAAAATAACAATTGATACTATTAATCAAAATGTAATTTGATTGATAGGGTAAAATTGTAAACCTCGGAAGTTTCTTTTCATTAAAGGTATAATGAATAGGATGGCAATTGATATAACTAAAGCAATAACCCCTCCTAATTTATTAGGAATAGATCGTAAAATTGCATAAGCAAATAAAAAATATCATTCTGGTTGAATATGAACTGGTGTAACTAAGGGATTTGCTGGAATAAAATTATCTGGGTCTCCTAATAAATAAGGATTAATTAATGATAATATAATTAATATTATTGTTATAAATAAGAATCCTAAGATATCCTTTCATGAAAAATAGGGATGAAATGGAATTTTATCTATATCTCTATTAATACCAATAGGGTTATTTGATCCTGTTTGATGTAAAAATAATAAGTGTACTATGGTTGCAGCTGCAACCATAAAAGGTAAAAGGAAATGAAAGGTGAAGAATCGTGTGAGTGTAGCATTATCTACTGCAAATCCTCCTCACACTCACTGTACTAATGATATTCCTAGATATGGGATGGCAGATAATAAATTAGTAATAACTGTTGCCCCCCAAAAGGATATTTGTCCTCAAGGTAAAACATAACCTATGAATGCTGTAGCTATCACTAAAAATAAAATAATTACCCCTACTCTTCAAGTATGAATATAGTTATAAGATCCATAATAAATATTACGTCCAATATGTAAATAAATACAGATGAAGAAGAAAGAAGCTCCATTTGCATGTATTGTTCGTAAGATTCAACCATAATTTACATCACGACAAATATGATTTACACTATAAAAAGCTATATCAATATTTGCAGTATAATGTATGGCTAAAAATAATCCTGTTAGGATTTGAATAATTAAACATAAACCCAATAATGATCCGAAGTTTCATCAGATTGAAATATTTGATGGAGTGGGAAGATCTACTAAGGCGTTATTAGCAATTTTAAATAAAGGATGATTTAATCGTAATGGTTTATTCATTAGTTAATAGCACGCAACGGTCCCTTATTAAATTTTGTAATTGATACAATAATAATTAGAGTTAAAAATAAATATATTACTATGAATACTGTAATAATTGAGGATGGATTATTATATAAGGTGGTTATGGTTATTTTTGAATCAGTTGCTTGATTTATATATTCTTGTATTCTTGGTATTCTAATTATTAAAGGATCTATAAGTATTATTATTAATAATAATATAGTTGATACAATAATAATAAATAAAATGGAATAAGTTCTTTTATTAAAGAATTCATTTGAAGCAATACTAGTTATATAAATAAATAATACTAGTATACCTCCCAGGAATACTAAAAATAAGATATAAGAGAATCATGACGTGTAAGATATTATTCCTGTTAGGATTGCTATTATTAATGTTTGTAATAATAATATTAATCCTATATTTATAGGATGTTTTATTGATGAGAATAATAGGCTGTTTATAATTATTAAAATTGAACATAAAATTTGTCTGATCCAGAGAATAGTTTAATTAAAATATTAATTTTGGAGATTAATGATAAATATATTTATTTTTCTCTGATTTTAATTGGTTTGGGGAGTTTAAGGGGTGTATTACCCTATTTTGGTTTACAAGACCAATGTTTTTATAAACTACTAAAACTAATGTTATTGTTTTATGATTATTTAGTAATTTTTTTTATTTTAAGTGGATTTTGATCTTTTGTTTCTAAACGTAAACATTTACTTTCTACATTGTTGAGATTAGAATTTATTGTTCTTGTTCTTTTTTTTTATGTTTTTTATAATTTAATTAACTATTTTGAACTTTATTTTTTAATATATTTTTTAACTTTAGGAGTTTGTGAAGGTGTATTAGGTTTAGGTATTTTAATTTCTATGATTCGTAGTCATGGTAATGATTATTTTAGTTCTTTTAGAATATTACAATGTTAAAATATTTATTGTATATTATTTTTATGATCCCATTATGTTTTTTTTTAAATTATTGAATATTTACTTTTATTTTATTTGTTATCTCATTTTTGTTTTTAATTGAAGGATATATAGTATTTTCTTTTTGTAATATTAGAATATATTTTGGTTATGATATTTTAAGATATGGTTTGATTTTTTTGACTTTTTGGATTTGTTGTTTAATACTTTTAGCAAGATCTTCAATTTATTTTAATAATAATTTTGTTTCTTATTTTATATTGGGTATTTTGTTTTTATTACTTTTTTTATTATTTACTTTTATAAGAATTAATATATTTATATTTTATTTATTTTTTGAAAGTTCTTTAATTCCTACATTTTTTTTAATTTTGGGTTGAGGTTACCAGCCTGAACGTATTCAGGCTGGTATTTATTTATTGTTTTATACGTTGTTTGCTTCTTTACCATTATTATTGGCGATTTTTAATGTTTACAATTATCTTGATTCATTAAATATATTTTTATTTACCTATATTCAGGATTATTCTTTTGGTATATATTCTTATTTTTCTTTATTATTGGCTTTTTTAGTTAAAATACCTATATTTATTTTTCATTTGTGATTACCTAAGGCTCATGTTGAGGCTCCTATTTCTGGTTCAATGATTTTGGCAGGTGTATTGCTTAAGTTGGGAGGGTATGGTTTATTACGGATATTTTCTTTTATTGGTTATTTAGGTATTAAGTTTAATTTTATTTGAATGGGAATTTGTCTTTTAGGAGGGGTTATTGTTAGTCTTATTTGTTTATGTCAAGTAGATTTAAAGGCATTAATTGCTTATTCTTCAGTTGCCCATATAGGTATCGTGGTGTCGGGTTTAATAACTTTAACTTATTGAGGTTTAAGAGGTTCTTATACATTAATAATTGCGCATGGACTTTGCTCTTCTGGATTATTTTGTTTAGCTAATATTACTTATGAGCGATTAGGGAGACGAAGTTTTTTTGTAAATAAGGGTTTAATTAATTTGATGCCTAGTCTTTGTTTATGATGGTTTTTGTTAAGATCTAGTAATATGGCGGCTCCTCCTAGAATAAATTTGTTGGGAGAAATTAGATTATTAAATAGTATTTTATCTTGGGGTTATTTTACTATAATTGCAATTGTTTTTTTATCTTTTTTTAGAGCTGCTTATACTTTGTATATATATAGTTATACTCAACATGGTAAGTTATATTCATTTTTATATAGATGTAATTCTGGTGTTTGCCGTGAATATTTACTTTTATTATTGCATTGGTTTCCATTAAATTATATTATTTTAAGGAGAGATTTATTTTTTAATTGATTATAAATTTGAATAGTTTAAATAAAATTTTGATTTGTGGTGTCAAGGATGCAATTTTTGCTTCAAATTATTAATTGACGTTTTAGTATTTGTTTTATTAGTTTCATTTTTTTATTTATTTTTTCAATAATTTCTTTATTCTTAGGGTTTTATTTTTGTTTATATGAAATTAAAATATTTGTTGAATGGGAGGTGGTAGCTTTAAATTCTATAAATATTGTTATAACATTATTACTTGATTGAATATCTTTAATTTTTATAGGTTTTGTTTTATTTATTTCTAGAATAGTAATTTATTATAGTCATAATTATATGGAAGGTGATCCTTATATTTCACGATTTATTTTATTAGTATTAATATTTGTATTTTCTATAATATTATTAATTATTAGACCAAATATAATTTCTATTTTACTTGGTTGAGATGGCTTAGGATTAATTTCTTATTTATTAGTAATTTATTATCAGAATTTTAAATCTTACAGAGCAGGAATATTAACTGTTTTATCCAATCGTTTAGGGGATGTTGCATTTTTATTGGCGATTGCTTGAATATTAAATTATGGTAGATGAAATTATGTATTTTATTTAAATTATATAATTACTGATATTGAAGGTTTAATTATTTCTTTACTAATAGTTTTTGCTGCTATAACTAAAAGTGCTCAAATTCCATTTTCTTCTTGATTGCCTGCAGCAATAGCTGCTCCTACACCTGTTTCGTCTTTAGTTCACTCTTCTACTTTGGTTACTGCAGGAGTATATTTAATGATTCGTTTTAATATTTTATTAATTGGTACTGATATCGGGAGGTATTTACTATTAGTGGGTGGTATAACAATATTTATGTCTGGTTTAGGTGCTAATTATGAATTTGATTTGAAAAAAATTATTGCACTTTCTACATTAAGACAATTGGGATTAATGATAAGAATTTTATCCATAGGTTATCCGGAATTGGCGTTTTTTCATTTATTAACTCATGCATTTTTTAAGGCTTTATTGTTTATATGCGCTGGTGTTATTATTCATAATTTAGGTGATTGTCAAGATATTCGTTTTATAGGGGGTTTAATAATTTTTTTTCCTTTGACTTCTTCATGTTTTATAATTTCAAATATGGCTTTATGTGGATTTCCTTTTCTTGCTGGATTTTATTCAAAGGATTTAATTTTGGAGATATGTTTAATATCTAATTTGAATGTAATTAGATTTGTTTTTTATTTTTTTTCTACTGGTATAACTGCTTGTTATACTTTTCGTTTGATTTATTATGTAATATGTGGTTCATTTAATTATAAATCTTGTAATAGTATTTCTGATGAAGGATGATTTATATTGAAGGGTATAATTTTTATGGTAATTGTAGCAGTAACTGGGGGAAGATTTTTGAGTTGGGTTTTATTTCGTATTCCATCAATGATTTGTTTACCTGTCTTATTTAAAATATTTGCATTAATTGTTAGTATTTTAGGAGGATTAATTGGCTATCAGATATCATTAATACATTATTCTACTTCTTTACTGTCTTTCAGAATAATTTTTAGTTCTTTTTTTTTAGGGTCAATATGATTTATACCTTATGTTAGTACTCAAGGTACTTATATTTATCCTTTGAAGTTGGGTGACTATTTTTTAAGGAGATTTGATCGTGGATGATGTGAATATTTTGGTGCTCAGGGGATTTATTCTATATTTAGGACATTAACAATTTTTATTCAATCCTATCAAAATAATTTTTTAAAAACTTATTTAATATTATTTTTTGCTTGATTGGTATTTTTAATTATAATTTATTATTTAGATAGCTTATATAAAGCTTAACATTGAAGCTGTTATGAAGATTTTGAATCTCTAAATATATTTATGAAAAAATTTTTTTATCTTTACATTGAAAATGTAATGTTTTAATAAACTACATAAATAAGAATATAAACGGAATTAAACCGCTAAAGATAGAAGTTAGCAGCTTCTTCTTGAACTTCATATTCTCTTAGTTGGAAATAATTTTTCATTATTATCATTAACAGTGATATGCCTCTTTTTGGCTTCAACTAATTAAATAAGGATGAGTTAACATCAAGATGATCAGGTCGAAACTGATTGCAATATTCGCTTCCTATTTAAGATAAGTTGAAGTAATTCAACACTTTTTGAATGCAAATCAAATGTTATAATTAACTATTATCCTATGTTGATCATTCTAAAGCTCCTTGATTTCATTCATGATAAAGGCCTACTAAAAGAATTACAATAAAGATAATTGAAACTATTCTTCATGATAAGATTCTTGAACTATTAATTGTTTCTACTATTGGTAGTAGAATTGCAATTTCTACGTCAAAAATTAAAAAGATTACTGCAATTAGGAAAAATCGTAGAGAAAATGGAATTCGCGATTTATTGAATGGATCAAACCCACATTCAAAAGGAGATATTTTTTCTCGGTCAATAATTATTTTTTTTGATAGAAAGGATGATAATATTATAATGATCGTAGTAATTATAATTAATATGACTCTAATAATTAGAATAAAATTGATTATTTATCCTGAAAAATTCAGACTTTTTGATTGGAAGTCAAATATACTTTTATATTAGATAAATATCTACCTCATCAATAAATAGAAATATATAGGAATAATCACACTACATCAACAAAATGTCAATATCATGCTGCTGCCTCAAAACCAAAATGATGATTTGATGAAAAGTGATTAAATAAGTGTCGAAGTAAACATGCGAATAAAAATAGTGTTCCAATAATTACATGAATTCCATGAAACCCTGTTGCCATAAAGAATGTTGAACCATAAACTGAGTCTGCAATTGTGAAAGGTGCTTCTATATATTCGTAGCCTTGTAAAATGGTAAAATAAATTCCTAACAACACTGTAAAGAATAACCCTTGTACTCCTTGGGAGTAGTTGTTATTTATTAAACTGTGATGAGCTCATGTTACAGTAATTCCTGATGCTAATAGGATTGAAGTATTTAGTATTGGGATGGATATAGGATCAAATGGGATGATTCCTTTTGGGGGTCATATACTTCCAATTTCTACTGTAGGAGATAATCTTCTATGGAAATATGCCCAAAAAAATGACACAAAGAATAATACTTCAGATGTAATGAATAAAATTATACCTCATCGAAGACCTAATACCACGGGATAAGTATGTAATCCCTGATAGGTTCCTTCTCGTGTTACATCACGTCATCATTGGAGTATAGTTAAGATTAAAACTGAACTTCTAATAATTAATAAGTCATTATTATATATATGAAATCATTTTACTATTCCTGTAGTTATTATTATTGCTCCAATAGCACCTGTTAGTGGTCATGGGCTTTGATCAACCAAATGATAAGGGTGGTTATTATGATTAGACATTAGTTTACTTCTCTAGAATAAAGAGTTCTTAATACAGCAAATACATAAGATTGAATAATTGATACTGCAGATTCTAAAGTTAATAATGCAATTTGAGTTAATAATAAGGCTGATATTAAATAATAAGATAAAGATGACCCTGTATTACCTAGCAATGTTATTAATAAATGTCCTGCAATTATGTTGGCAGCCAATCGTACTGCTAAGGTTCCTGGACGAATTAAATTTCTAATAGTTTCAATGCATACTATAAAAGGTATTAATACTGCAGGGGTACCTTGAGGTACTAAATGGGCAAATATATGTTGTGTATGATTAATTCATCCATAAATTATAAAACTAATTCATAAAGGTAATGATAAGGTTAAGGTAAATGCTAGATGTCTGGTTCTAGTAAAAATATAAGGGAATAATCCTATGAAATTATTAAATAGAATTAAGGAAAAAACCGAAATGAAGATAAAAGTTCTTCCATTAAACCCATTAGGCCCTAATAAGGTCTTAAACTCATTGTGTAATGTTGATGTAATTATATTTCATATAATAAGAGATCGTCTAGGAATAAGTCAAAATATTATAGGTATAATGAGAATACCTAATATAGTTGATGTTCAATTTATTGATAAATTAAATATTGATGTTGAGGGGTCAAATACAGAAAATAAGTTTACTATCATAATCAGTTTATTTTTTTCTTACATGATTTGAAGTCATTATTAGTTAATGTAATTTTAGGATTAAATAAATAGTAATTTAAAATATTAATAATTACTAACATAAGTGAAAAGAAAATGAATAATATAATTCATCTTATTGGTGCTATTTGAGGAATTAAGAAATACTATTTTATAGTAATTTTAACTTGACAAGTTAATGTTATTATTTAACTAATTTCTTCATTGGAAGTATTTCGTATGTTACTATATTTTGGTTTAAGAGACCAATGCTTACTTTCAGCCACCCAATGATGCTTCTCTTATATTTTGGATTCAATTAATAAAAGATTTAATATTAACTCTTTCAATTATAATGGGTATAAAACTGTGATTTGCTCCACAGATTTCTGAGCATTGCCCAAAAAATACTCCTGGACGACTTAAGTAAAAACTTGTTTGATTAAGTCGTCCAGGAGTTGCATCTACTTTTACTCCTAATGTGGGAATTGTTCATGAATGTAAGACGTCTGCTGCTGTAATTAATATACGAATTTGTGTTTGTATAGGTAATGTTGTTCGGTTATCTACTTCTAATAAACGTAAACCTGTTTGACCTATTTCATTAGATGGAATTATATATGAATCAAACTCAACTTGTTTGAAATCTGAATATTCATATGATCAGTATCATTGATGACCAACAGTTTTTAATGTAATTGATGGGTCACTCACTTCATCTAATAAATATAGTAATCGTAAGGAAGGTATGGCGATAATAATTAACACGAAAACGGGTAAGATTGTTCAAGCTGTTTCAATTTTTTGACCATCTAATAAATTTCGATTAATATCAATATTAAAAAATATTGCTCCTATAATATAAACCACTAAAGCAGTAATAATTACAAGAACTATTATAGTATGATCATGAAAATAATGTAGTTGTTCTATTATAGGGGATGCTGCATCTTGAAAATTGACTTGTGCCCATGTTGCCATTTTTAATGAAAGGATAAACCTTTATAAATGGAGCTTAAACCCATGGCACTTTTCTGCCACATTAAAACTTTAATAAAACAGGAAGTTCAGCGTAACTATGTTCCATTGGAGGTAGTTTTTGATATCATTCAATTGAGGTATTAATATTTAAGGTTCCCATTACTTGGCGTTGGGCAATTAATGCTTCTCATATAATATAAATAAGTAATATTACTCCAATTAGTGAAATTGTACTACCTAGAGAAGATAAGATATTTCATGCAGTATAAGCATCTGGATAATCAGAATATCGTCGTGGTATACCTCTTAGACCTAAGAAATGTTGAGGAAAAAATGTTAAATTCACCCCAATAAATATAATTAAGAATTGTACCCTTAATCAATAATTATTTATTGTAACACCTGTAAATAATGAAAATCAATGTACTAAACCTCCTATGATAGCAAATACAGCTCCTATAGATAGAACATAATGGAAATGAGCTACAACATAATATGTATCATGAAGAGCAATATCAATTGATGAGTTTGCTAAAACCACTCCTGTTAAACCCCCAATTGTAAATAAGAAGACAAATCCTAATGCCCACAGTAATGAAGGACTATAATTGAATTGAGTTCCATGTAGGGTGGCTAATCAACTGAAAATTTTAATCCCAGTTGGTACTGCAATAACTATAGTTGCTGAGGTAAAATATGCTCGAGTATCTACATCTATTCCTACAGTAAATATATGATGTGCTCACACTACAAAACCTAAAAGTCCAATAGCAACCATAGCATAAATTATTCCTAGAACACCAAATGTTTCCTTTTTTCCTCTTTCTTGAGCAATAATATGAGAAATTATACCAAACCCTGGTAAAATTAAAATATAAACTTCTGGATGACCAAAAAATCAAAATAGGTGTTGATATAAAATAGGGTCTCCTCCACCTGCTGGATCAAAAAAAGATGTATTAATATTTCGATCAGTTAATAACATTGTAATAGCTCCTGCTAGAACGGGTAATGATAATAATAATAATACTGCTGTAATTACTACCGCTCATACAAATAAAGGCATTTGATCTATTTTTATTCCCGGAGATTTTATATTAATTACTGTAGTAATAAAATTAATAGCTCCTAAAATTGATCTGACACCTGCTAGATGAAGGGAGAAGATTGTTAAATCAACTGAAGCTCCAGCATGAGCGATAGCTCCTGCCAAAGGAGGATAAACAGTTCATCCTGTTCCAGCACCACTTTCTACTATTCTTCTTGCAAGTAATAATGTAAAAGATGGAGGGAGAAGTCAAAATCTTATGTTATTAAGTCGTGGGAATGCTATATCTGGTGCTCCTAATATAAGTGGAACTAGTCAATTACCGAAACCCCCAATTATAATAGGTATTACTATAAAAAAAATTATGACAAAAGCATGGGCAGTTACAATAACATTAAAAATTTGATCATCACCAATTAGAGATCCAGGTTGTCCTAATTCAATACGAATTAATACTCTTAATGCTGTTCCAATTATTCCTGCTCATGCTCCGAAGATCAAGTATAAAGTTCCAATATCCTTATGATTTGTAGAAAATAGCCATCGTCGCAATATCTTAAATATTATATTATGACCCCTTAATATAATTTAGGTAAGATGGTCGAGACAATAGGCGATAGACTGTAAATCTATATAGGAGGTTTACCTCTTTTACCGGTCTTATATTCAACTATGATTTTAGACTGCAATTCTAAAGGTATGATAATTATTCATTAAGACTTACAAGATTTGCACTTATAATTTTAACTTTGAAGGTTAAATGTTTTTTAACATAAAGTCTTAATATCTTATAAAATATCTTAAAATAGGAATACCTGCAATTGATAATATTATGGAAATAGAAGTAATTCTTGAATTATTTTCATTTGAGATTCATTTTAATTCTTGATTTATAAATATAAAAGATCTAAATATTACTCGCATATAGAAGTATAATGTTAATAAAGTGGTTATGACCATAAATAGTGTCATGATATATATTTCGTTTAATATTAAATTTTGAATTACAATCCATTTAGGTAAAAATCCTAAAAAGGGAGGTAGACCTGCTAGTGATATTATTCTAATTATTATTGAAAATTTCATTAATGGTTTATATTTAATAAAAAATGATTGGGATAAATAAAATGTGTCTTGTCTATGAAATAAAAAAATTATTGCCAAATTTAATAATATATAGATCAGGAAATATATTAATCATATGTTATTTCTGATTAATATTGCTGATAATATTCACCCTAGATGTCTAATTGATGAATATGCTATAATTTTCCGTAAGGAATTTTGGTTTAAACCCCCAATTGAACCAATAAAAGTTGACAAAAAGATTGTTCTAATAATTATATTATTTATTAATTTATATGAAATCAAAATAAAAGGTGCTAATTTTTGTCATGTTATTAAAATAAAACAGTTTACTCAATCAATTCCTTCTATAACTCCTGGAAATCAAAAATGAAAAGGTGCAGCACCCATTTTTATTAATAGTGCTGTTGAAATTAAATATGAAGGTTGAATACTTATAGAAAAATTATTCATTTCTGAAGTTAAAATCCCTATCAAAAAAATAATAGATGCTATAGCTTGAACCAAAAAATATTTTATTGATGATTCAGTTTCATAAGGAGTTTTATTTTTATTTATTAAAGGAATAAAAGATAACAAATTTATTTCAATTCCAATTCATATACCTAATCAAGAACTTGAAGAGATTGAAATAATTGTTCCTGAAATTAAAGTTATGAGAAAAATAAAGTTTGATAAATTAATTAAAATTAAAAAGAGGAAGATTATTACTTCCATAAAAAGGGTATGAGCCTATTAGCTTAATTAGCTTATCTTTTTATACTTTGGTGTAAGATGCACAGGAATTTTTGATGTTCATGGAGTAGTTTAATTCTACAATGTATAATAAGAGTGATTAATTTCACGTAATTTATTCTATCAAAATAATCCTTTGCTCAGGCATCTTATT